TGTAAAATACTCGTTTGGACGAGGGCTTCCAAACACATCATAAGCTAAACCTGTGCTGACGAATAACCAACCCGCAATGAATAGGGAAGGTATAGTAATACTGTGAATGACCCAGTATCGAATACTGGTAATAATATCAGCAAAAGAACGTTCTCCTGTGCTTCCAGACATGCTGAGCTCCACATATTCTTGTAGGGGATCGATTCCGTAAAAGATGAGATCAGTAAACGGAAATTCACTGAAATTCAATCTTTGTGAGATCGTCAATATTGTACCAAAGGTATTTTTAGAGTATACCGAATCAGTATAGCTATCCTTCTTCTGACACAGCAACGCAATTTCAAACAGTATATCGACATGAAGTGCTAGATAATTTCTTTCTTCTTCTTGCTTGTCGATGTATAACCACGTATCATGCAATAGAAAATTCCTCAAATTCCTGGAATATAATATAGGGGGTTCTATTATTGGCTTGGGGCTAGAAACGGAAGATCAGGTAACCCGTGAATCCAACGAATTGGTTTATAATAATTCATGAAGGAAATTATCATATCATATTTCCGCAAGTTGATTAGATGCGAAATCTAAAAATTGACTTTTTTTCGTAGTTGCATAAGAGGTTTTGTTTTTTGTTGTAAGCCCTCCCTTTTTATTTTTTATTTTAAGGAATTGCTTAGTCGTCTAGTAACAAGTAAGAGTAGACGATAGTATTAGATATAGATAAAAAAAAGAGCAAGGAATAAAAAAAATTCTACTAATCAATATTTGTGAGGCGGCCTTTCTTATATTCTTGTATTAGATCCAAAGGTTTTTTCTTGACCTAACTACAAAGATGATGAATCGATTTCTTTTTCTTTTCTACTCTTGTCCTGCCGCTCTATTTTTGTTTTGTGAATACCGTTTATAATGATTGATGAATCAAAAAATTGCAATTAACTTATTCTTTCAATTGGTATTTTTGCTTATCCCCGTCTCTTTTAAAAATTGAAACTTAGGTAAGTGCTTTATAAACATATGTATAAAAAGAACATATTTCATTTAGCTCCTTCATGCCTACTATAACTAGTTATTTCGGTTTTTTACTAGCGGCTTTAACTATAACCTCAGCTCTATTTATTGGTCTGAGTAAGATACGACTTATTTGAAAATTAATTGAATGAACGAACAATTCATAAAAACAAAGCTTTCTGTCCTATTCCATATATTCTATAGTTCCTTACCGTGTTAATTATCAATTATTAGTTATTGATATTCATGGGCAATAGAGATTAATATTTAGGGATAGATATTACCTTTCTTTTTCTCCTTTCAAATAAATTGAAATGATTGAAGTTTTTCTATTTGGAATCGTCTTAGGTCTAATTCCTATTACTTTGGCTGGATTATTCGTAACCGCATATTTACAATACAGACGTGGTGATCAGTTGGACCTTTGATTGATTAACATCTCTTTTTTTGACTGACCCCTTTAATTTAATCATTAAATCCAAGGAGGTCAAATTCGAATTGCTGTTAAATTTTTTTTTTTTTTTTTCAGTTCGGTGTAATTTTCGACCTAACAAGAGCGGAATCACGCTCTGTAGGATTTGAACCTACGACATTGGGTTTTGGAGACCCACGTTCTACCGAACTGAACTAAGAGCGCTTTCTTATCATAATAAATAAGACTGTAAAAAAGAGGATTCTTTTATTTTATAACCCCAATACATCGTGCATACCTATACTATCATATATCATATATAATATGAGAAAATGATAGATTATGGATGCTTAATTTTAATCAATCTAAAACTAAAATGGCTCCCTTGTTACTGCTCAACGGAGAAGTAATAGGTAGGGATGACAGGATTTGAACCCGTGACATTTTGTACCCAAAACAAACGCGCTACCAAGCTGCGCTACATCCCTTTCAATTGGCCTACAATGTCATTGTAGAGAATCCCTGTCTTGTTTTCCACACCCTTATTTCATCTATTGAAATACAAAAATTATCTTTCCATTTCCTCTTTTTGGTCTCATATCATATAACAACCATATAATGAATAATAAATGAATATTTTTGGCGGGAATTCTCAGGCGGAAAGGGACCTATTTTGCTGTTTTCAGAAAAGGAAAATCTTATCTATCGAATCGTTGTACATTTAAATTTGAATTTATTTGAATTTTGAATTAGGAATTCCGGGTACAAATATACAAATACAAGTGGTCTTTAACCACACATACATGTGATTATATATGTATTAGCATAATGTAATACGATAAAGAAGGAGGATTTTAAATGCGAGATCTAAAAACATATCTTTCCGTAGCACCGGTACTAAGTACTCTCTGGTTCGGTTCTTTAGCGGGTTTATTGATAGAGATCAATCGTTTCTTCCCGGATGCGTTAACATTCCCTTTTTTTTAATCCTAGTTATTGCGGCGGGACGGGGCGAAAAAGATTAGATCGAGATACAATCAAATATCTGTGACTACTCTCTCGCCCCCCCCTTTTTTTTAGTTTTTTTTTTTAGAATTTTATAAGAATTAGATAAAATAAATAAGGAAGGTAGAACGAAAAAAGTGGATTCAACCTCACCGAAACTCAGGTTCAGGCTCCAATTAAATTACTAGTAGAGCGAAAAGAGAAATGTGGCTGGAACAACAGTATTCTACAAGATACTTAAAGAAAATACCGTACGGTGATTCTAAATAGAGTTAGAAATCATTGTATTACTTAATTCTTATTATTTACTATTAAAATTTAAATAAATCTATATTGATTTACTATATTGATTGCAATTGATTGCAACGAAATCCTTCAGGATTTGGTTTTGAGTTAGCAACTTTTATTTATATTTATTTATTTTATTTTTCATTCCTTTCTTCTTCACTTTTGATCGGAAAATAGAAGAGTTGGGTGAATTAAAAACTCAAAGGAGGTTCATGGCCAAGAGTAAAGATGTCCGAGTAACGATTATTTTGGAATGTACCTGTTGTGTTCGAAACGGCGTTAATAAGGAATCAACGGGCATTTCCAGGTATATTACTCAAAAAAATCGACACAATACGCCTAGTCGATTGGAATTGAAGAAATTCTGTCCCTATTGTTACAAACATACAATTCACGGGGAGATAAAGAAATAAATCGAATCAAGTGCTCGTATGTCACCCCCCTCCCGAGAATATGAAAATATGACATTAGGTATATAATATATTAAGTATATAATATTAAGTATATAATTCGTTATATATAACGAATATTTTATTTATATATTTAATATTTTATTTATCTATTTAATATATTATTATATTATATTATTATTATATTATATATATTATTACATATATTTATTATTCCATTTAGATATATTTATATACATTTATATATATATTATATATTTCATATTTCAATTTATATCATATATTTAAATAATAATAAAATAAACAAACCAAATCCTATTTATTATATTCATTCTATAATTTGAATTTGATCCGACCAAAATAGGATTTTAGAAATAGAGATAAGGATAGGATTATTTTTAGAAATAAGGAATAAAGAAATCATGGATAAATCCAAGCGACTCTTTCTTAAATCCAAGCGATCTTTTCGTAGGCGTTTGCCCCCGATCCAATCGGGGGATCGAATTGATTATAGAAACATGAGTTTAATTAGTCGATTTATTAGTGAACAAGGAAAAATATTATCTAGGCGAGTAAATAGATTGACCTTAAAACAACAACGATTAATTACTATTGCTATAAAACAAGCTCGCATTTTATCTTCGTTACCCTTTCTTAATAATGAGAAACAATTTGAAAGAAGCGAGTCGACCGCTAGAACTACTGCTCTTAGAACCAGAAAAAAATAGGCTTACCCTTCAATTGACTCAAAATTATCAAACGTAGGCTGATGCTTTATTCACAAAATCTGATAATTAAAATTGTCGTGTCGTAAGAAAAAATAAATAAATAAAAGAATCGAATCCGGTTGGGGAAGAAAAAGAAATCTTTTTTTTGTTATTGAGCGTCTTCACTCATCTTGTTTTGATGACCTTATCAGATCAGAATTTTTTTAATCATATTAATTTCTACTCTACCTTCCCCGAGTTCATTCTCGAGGGAACCCCATTTCATTTAAAGCATTTCGGTGGATTCCTTCCGATCTCCTTATTTTATAATCTCGTTGGAAATCATATAAAGACAATTCCTATTTGAGATAGCTATTTGTGCAAGTATTTTACGATTAAGAAGCAACTGTTTCTTGTACAGATTGTGTATTAATATACTATAACTATAGGATACCAGCGCTCCGCGAATTACTGCATTTATTCGAGTGATCCACAAACGACGAAAATCCCTTTTTTTCCTATCTCTATCCCGATGAGCCGAAACCAAAGCTCTTATTCTTTGTTGAGTAATAGTTCGAGTAAGTCTTGAATGAGCCCCTCGAAAGCTTGATGCAAATAAACGAATTTTTGTTCGACGTCTCCGAGCTATATATCCCCGTTTAATTCTGGTCATTGAATAAAAGAAATTTTGATGAATAACTAATTCTTTCTTTCAGTTATTCTTTTCTAGTCTATTAATAACAAAACGGATTCTTCCAATGTATAAAATCAAAATTCCAATGGCTTTTGCTACTATAACCGTCCCGACCACGATTTTTCCTTTTTTCTAGGCATTTTTTTTCGCCTTGAAATAGGAAATTGTATTGATACTAGGTATCAAAAAAAGCATATTAACTAAAATAAAGGAGTAAATAGAAATGGATAAATAAATGGTGGATTCCATCGTTTCTATGGTTACTTCTTAAACGGTGAGGTCCTCTCTATACACCGGAGCTCATTCCTTCATTTAATTGGTAACTTGTACAGTTCACACTATTCGGCTCTACTCATAAATTTTCCAGTAATAGATCTTTCACAACGAGATCTATGTTATACAGTAACGGTATGTAAGTATGAGGATTAATTGGGTAGCTGACCCTGTTAGTCCGTTCTTTGCAAGAGTCGAAGCATAATCTTTTTTCTTTTTATTTTAAATAGAAATAGGATTTTCCCCGCTTAATGGATAAGCATTTGCCACCAATGGGGAATTTTTTCTCATCTTAAATTCCAAGATTGGATTTGCGCCAATGGAAACCATAAATTTCATACACAATAGAAGGATATGGTAGATCTATCTTTCTTTTTTAGATAGTGAACGGAAGAACCCCATTCTATTCACTGGTACTGATCGTTGATACTGAAAAAATTGTTTCTTTTTTCTCAGCCCATGATCTGAACAAGTCGCACATACACCCTAGTACATGTTCCTCGGCGCTGAGGACATCCCCGAAGAGCAGGGGATTTCGTGACATTTCTAATTGGCTGTCTTGCATTTCTAATAAGTTGTTTAATAGTTGGCATGCTGAATCATATACATAATAGACTGGTTTAGATCGATCCTAACCAGATGATTCTGAATTACTTCTTTTTCTATTTAATAGATTAATAAAATATTAACCCCTTAAGTTAAGAAGGAATCGTTACAACATCCACAATTCCATGAGCTTGGGCTTCTGTTGCTGACATAAAAACATCTCTTTCCATGTCTTCGGATATAACCCAGAAGGGCTTGCCCGTTCTTTGTGCATAAACACTTGTGATGCTTTCGCGAAGTTTCAGTAGTTCTTCCGCTTCCAGGATAAATTCTGACGCTTGTGAATCAAAAAAATAACTAGCAGGTTGATGGATCATTACCCTGATGATATAACATAATAAAAGGTTCTTCTAACTCACATAATGAGGCGAGAAGAATAGCTAAAGAATAATAAGAAAAAAAAAAGATAGAATTGAACAACCGTACAGGCATTTTTGCGCATTGCATACGGCTTTACAATGGAATTCTCTTTTTTCTTTCATCGAAAAAAGAGAAAATATAGAGTCTATTAGACCCAGATCAATAAATAATCCAATTACCACCCTTCTTTTTTTTTTTCGGAAAAGTTCAAAAATACTATGATGGCCCCGTTGCTTTATATATTTATTTCGTCTGTGATTCAGCAATCCCAAAGTTTCTTTTCTTTTTTTGAAAAAAGAAAGAAAAAAAAAAGACTCTTTTTTTTTCGTACTCTTTTCTAACAGAAATATTGTTAATAGCCTCTGGTGTGAAAAGAAAAAAACGTTTGTGACGCTGAGATGGGCCCACGACAGCTAAGATAAAATTGGAAATGCCCTTTCTCTCATACTACTCTTTCGATACATAATCTAATACTTTATTTTGAAAAAAAAAAGAAATAAAAAAAAATTTCATATCGAATTCGAAGTGCCATGCTATTATTACTTGCTAATTCATATTTCATATGGCGAAGGCATAGTCTTCTTTTTTCTTTCCATCAAATAAAAAAAACTCATTGGCGCCGAGCGTGAGGGAATGCTACACGTTTGGTAATTGTTCCTGCGGCCAGGAGAAAAGATCCCATTGAAGCGGCCAATCCTATGCACATTGTATGCACATCTGGTCCCACAAATCCTATAGCATCATAAAGAGCTATTCCGGGTATTACCCATCCGCCAGGAGAGTTTATAAGGAAAACCATCTCTTGGATATCATTCTCTATAGTGAGATATAGCAGAAGACCAATAAGTTGATTCGCGATGTCGCTATCAATCTCTTGGCCTAAAAAAAATATTCTGTCTCGATAAAGTCGGTTGATTAGGATAAAATTGTATCCCTTAGTAGCCGTACAGGCACCTTTTGATGCATACGGTTCAACAAAAATTGCGAAAAAAAATCAATGTGTAGATTCCAGCCATCCTTCGTTTTTTTCTAGTAGGCCCTTTCTAACTGCTAATTTCTAATGAAGGGGCTTTTTCTTACATTTTTTAAATAAAATGAAATTCAAATTAAAGAAAGATGAGTTTTGGCCCGTTTTCCTATAATATAGAAAAAATTCGCTAAACTTATCGCACAAACTTTTCATTGATCTATTTTTTTTTTCATTGGGATTCAATCCAAATCACGATGTCATTTTCTTGTTCCTGAATGGGTTTCGTCAATTTTTTATTCAATTTTTTTAGGTTTATGCTCTACTCCGAGTAAAGATCTGCCCGATTTTGATTTGCGCATATAGAACAAATGACCCAATACCACGTCTTTTTGCTATGATTTCATTTACTTTTTTATTTTAATTTAATTCCTTTTTCTTTAATGTTTTCCGCCAAATATTCAACGTATTTCTCATATTATTCGATTGATTAAGAGTTTGAAATCACTCTTATTTCTATATATTTATAATTTATATATATTTATAATTTCATTTTTAAATAAAAAAAAAAAAATTATGATTATGATATAGGTGGTAATCATAAATATATTACCAATTGGGTTTTTTCTAAACGGAGCCTGGATACTTCATTTTATCGGTCCAACCAAGCCAACCATAAATCATTCTAATTGAAAATATTAATCTGGATACCCCCCAAAAAAATGAAATGGATCCCTAATTGCACTTCATTACACTTCACGCTACAAATTTTTGATAATTCAATCAATCTTTTTTGGGCGAAACAGAGGATATCTCGATCGGGCGAGAGAACGGGGGAATCCCATATGACCCAATATATTTGACAAGTCGCACTATACGTCAATCCAACCTGGATTTCCATCCCCCACATTTTGATGAGCAACTCTTGGAACACCAATAGGCATTAAAGGAAAGAAAAAGAATTAAATACTCTATTTCACTTTGATGTGGAAGCGTAATAATGGTCTTAATAATATTGGCCTTTATCATATTTTATACATAGATAGAATAAGGCCATAAAATAAAGAAAGACAGAATGAATGAAAGAGAATTCTTACGAATAGGGCCTTTGAATGATGAACAAATAGGGATGCATTCATTCATAAAAAATAGGATCAACCCCCATTGCGTATTGATACTTATCGGGTATAGAATAGATCTGCTTCTCTTTTTTTTTCTGAGCCGAATTCTTCCCTTATTACTAATGGAATAGAACAAATATTAATCCTTTCTCCGAAAGAATCCACCGAAAAGGGGAGGTATTCCAATGCAATAAAGTTACATAGTGTCTATTTTTCGTTGATAAAGGGGTATTTCCATGGGTTTGCCTTGGTATCGTGTTCATACTGTCGTATTGAATGATCCCGGTCGCTTGCTTTCTGTTCATATAATGCATACGGCTCTGGTTGCTGGTTGGGCCGGTTCAATGGCTCTATATGAATTAGCCGTTTTTGATCCCTCCGACCCCGTTCTTGATCCAATGTGGAGACAAGGTATGTTCGTTATACCCTTCATGACTCGTTTAGGAATAACCAATTCATGGGGCGGTTGGAGTATTACAGGGGGGACTATAACAAATCCGGGTATTTGGAGTTACGAAGGTGTGGCCGGAGCACATATTGTGTTTTCTGGCTTGTGCTTCTTGGCAGCTATCTGGCATTGGGTATATTGGGATCTAGAAATTTTTTGTGATGAGCGCACAGGGAAACCCTCTTTGGATTTGCCCAAGATTTTTGGAATTCATTTATTTCTCTCAGGAGTGGCTTGCTTTGGCTTTGGCGCATTTCATGTAACAGGATTGTATGGTCCTGGAATATGGGTGTCCGACCCTTATGGACTAACTGGCAAGGTACAACCTGTAAATCCAGCGTGGGGCGTGGAAGGTTTTGATCCTTTTGTTCCGGGAGGAATAGCCTCTCATCATATTGCAGCAGGGACATTGGGCATATTAGCGGGCTTATTCCATCTTAGTGTCCGTCCGCCCCAACGTTTATACAAAGGGTTACGTATGGGAAATATTGAAACCGTCCTTTCCAGTAGTATAGCTGCTGTCTTTTTTGCAGCTTTTGTTGTTGCTGGAACTATGTGGTATGGTTCAGCAACTACCCCCATTGAATTATTTGGTCCTACTCGTTATCAATGGGATCAAGGATACTTCCAGCAAGAAATATATCGAAGGGTTAGTGCTGGGTTAGCCGAAAATCAAAGTTTATCAGAAGCTTGGTCTAAAATTCCTGAAAAATTAGCTTTTTATGATTACATTGGCAATAATCCGGCAAAAGGAGGATTATTCAGAGCGGGTTCAATGGACAACGGGGATGGAATAGCCGTTGGGTGGTTAGGACACCCTATCTTTAGAGATAAAGAAGGGCGTGAACTTTTTGTACGTCGTATGCCTACTTTTTTTGAAACATTTCCGGTTGTTTTGGTAGACGGAGATGGAATTGTTAGAGCGGATGTCCCTTTTAGAAGGGCAGAATCGAAGTATAGTGTCGAACAAGTAGGTGTAACTGTTGAGTTCTATGGTGGCGAACTCAATGGAGTGAGTTATAGTGATCCTGCTACTGTGAAAAAATATGCTAGACGTGCTCAATTGGGTGAAATTTTTGAATTAGATCGTGCTACTTTGAAATCCGATGGTGTTTTTCGTAGCAGTCCAAGGGGTTGGTTTACTTTTGGGCATGCTTCGTTTGCTTTGCTTTTCTTCTTCGGACACATCTGGCATGGTGCTAGAACCCTGTTCAGAGATGTTTTTGCCGGTATTGATCCAGATTTGGATGCTCAAGTGGAATTTGGAGCATTCCAAAAACTTGGAGATCCAACTACAAGAAGACAAGTAGTCTGATGCAAGATTGCTTTGTTATTTTTCGCTTCTATTTTCTGTTTGTGATTTGACATAGGCTGCTGGAAAAATCTTGATTCAAATCGCTGCCTTTTCTTTGATTCTTGTTCTTTCTTTATTTTATTCGGGAGATGATTCCAAATAAACAGGTACGGAAGCTATAATTGTAAACCACGATCGAATTTATGGAAGCATTGGTTTATACATTCCTCTTAGTATCTACTCTAGGGATAATTTTTTTCGCTATCTTTTTTCGAGAACCGCCTAAAGTTCCAACTAAAAAAATGAAATGATTTTTCATTATCTCAATTGAAGTAATGAGCCTCCCAATATTGGGAGGCTCATTACTTCAATTAGTCCCCGTGTTCCTCGAATGGATCTCTTAATTGTTGAGAGGGTTGCCCAAAGGCAGTATATAAGGCGTACCCAGTAAAACTTACAAGTAAACCAGATATAGAGATGGCGACTAAGGTTGCTGTTTCCATTATTATTATTATATGATTCCAAGATCACAATGGATCTATGATAAGATCGTTTATTTACAGCGGAATGATATACAAAGTCAACAGATCTCACTGAATACAAAATAAGATTTATGGCTACACAAACCGTTGAGGGTAGTTCTAGATCTGGTCCAAGACGAACTGTTGTAGGGGATTTTTTGAAACCATTGAATTCGGAATATGGTAAAGTAGCCCCTGGATGGGGAACGACTCCTTTGATGGGTGTCGCAATGGCTTTATTTGCGATATTCTTATCTATTATTTTGGAGATTTATAATTCTTCCGTTTTACTGGATGGAATTTCACTGAATTAGATTCACAAGAACCACGAAGCCTCGCTTTTCAAGACAAAAAGTGAAACTTTTAGTTCTCGGATTTTTTTTAGCCCATTCTATTTTGGTAGTTCGACCGCGAAATTTATTTGTTTCTGTATTTCCGGAATATGAGTGTGTGACTTGTTATAATTGATCCTATTGATAGTACAGAAAATGGGTCTGTCATCTTGATCGAGATAGTTTTATCCCGTCGGATAGCCATTCTAGTATCTGGAGCACGGAATATATGAAATGGATCACGAAGTATTCGAACTATGATTCATACTTAATATTCAAACCTCGCGGCCGGCCTCAAAAAAAAAAATTCAAAGAAAGAGTTATATTATTTATAACTCGAAAGATTTTTTCTTCTTTCAAACTCTCATTTAGTTTATGCTTATTTTGATCAAAGGACAAACCTTTCTTTTCTTTGTATTTTTATTTATTAGATCTATTCTATTCATTGAATAAGTGATGATCCAATGGTTCTTACTCAAAGAATCTTTGGACTTAGTTTGAAGGTTTTATTGAATCATCGCGGTTCTGGTATGAATCTGAAGTTTCAATTGATTCATAGGGTCTTAACAAGAGAATTCCTATCAAAAATAAAGAAAACAAGAATAAAGCCACATTCCATACAAATAACAAATCAAAGAAAAAGAAATAAATAGGTAAATAGAAGATTCAAGAGGCCTGTAACGATCAACATAAAGACGAATGCGCCGACTTGATTTTTTGGCATTATAATTACAACTACAAAAAAGAGCTTTCGGATTTTTACTCTTTTGTATCTTCAGATAAAATTGAATGAAAAGATTAAGAAGTTTCAAACTTTCTATTCCATATCCGTTTCAGCTATTATTTGGGTGTTTTTGTTTGAGCTGTACGAGATGAAATTCTCATATACGGTTCTCAGGGGGGGAGTCCTCTTGGTTTACCTATCTCAATAAAGTCTATGATTGGTTTGAAGAACGCCTCGAGATTCAGGCGATTGCAGATGATATAACTAGTAAATATGTTCCTCCTCATGTTAACATATTTTATTGTCTCGGAGGAATTACGCTTACTTGTTTTTTGGTACAAGTAGCTACAGGATTTGCTATGACTTTTTACTATCGTCCAACCGTTACTGAGGCTTTTGCTTCTGTTCAATACATAATGACTGAAGCTAACTTTGGTTGGTTAATCCGATCAGTTCATCGATGGTCGGCAAGTATGATGGTCTTAATGATGATCCTGCACGTATTTCGTGTCTATCTCACTGGTGGTTTTAAAAAACCTCGCGAATTGACTTGGGTTACAGGCGTGGTTCTAGCTGTGTTGACCGCATCTTTTGGTGTAACAGGTTATTCCTTACCTCGGGACCAAGTTGGTTATTGGGCAGTCAAAATCGTAACAGGCGTTCCGGAAGCTATTCCGGTAATAGGATCCCCTTTGGTAGAGTTATTGCGTGGAAGTGCTAGTGTGGGACAATCCACTTTGACCCGTTTTTATAGTTTACACACTTTTGTATTACCCCTTCTTACTGCTGTATTTATGTTAATGCATTTCCTAATGATACGTAAGCAAGGCATTTCTGGTCCTTTATAGAGAATATAGACCATAGCTATATTGTAACCAATCATTTATCTTATTACTTGGGGGAGGAACAATAGTATTTCATTGCTACAAATATGGATTATTGAAAAAAAAAAATAAGACATGTATTTGGATATTTCCTTTCAACTCCACAATATTCTATTATTTATTTGATATGACATGAATAGTTGAAGGGAATTCCCCGAAGAGAAAATGGATTATGGGAGTGTGTGACTTGAACTATTGATTGGGCCGTGCAGAAATATGCCTTTATCTGCTACATTGGAATTCACAACCAAATGTGTCTTTGTTCCAACCACCGTGTAAGCCCCATACAAAGGATAGGCTGGTTCGCTTAAAGAGAATCTTTTCTATGATCAGACCTGACGATGTCGTGTATGAACAGGGCTCCGTAAGATCCAGTAGAATAAGTGATTTGGCATAATCCAAATTAGATTTTAGTTATTTTTTTGTTTTTTTACTTTCTTAATAGT